TGATCGGTTGGGCCTTTGATTAATTAGCATTTATTTTTTTGACTGACCTCCTCCTTTCTTTTATCCACGGGAGGTCAAGTTCAGATTCCTCTTCAATCATTTCTTTTCGGTCTCATTTTGGATCCACGAAGAATGGAACCGCGCTCTGTAGGATTTGAACCTACGACATCGGGTTTTGGAGACCCGTGTTCTGCCGAACTGAACTAAGAGCGCTTTTTTCTCTTTTTATCTTAATAAAGAAGACAGGGTTCTTTCTTTTTTGAATCCCCAACGCAGTTTTGATATCTATCCTATATCATACTATATAATAGTCAATTATATATGTATGTCCAATTGGAATCGACCTCAACGGCTCTCTCCTTACTGCTCGGGGGGGCAGTAATAGGGATGACAGGATTTGAACCCGTGACATTTTGTACCCAAAACAAACGCGCTACCAAGCTGCGCTACATCCCTTTACAATTGGTCTACAGTGTCATTCTAGAGAATCCCTGTATTGTTTTCCATACCCGTATTGACTCTATTGATATAGACAATTTATCTTGCCATTTCTTTTTTTGGTCTCCTATAACACATAGAAATAGAATATACATATATTAATATAAAAAGAAAAAAAACAAGTTTATCTACACATCCAATATTCAACTAGTCATAAATCAAAATAGAAAGAAATTGTTGGCGGAAATCCTCAGTTCAGGCAGAGGGGAAGCATATCTTTGTTTTCTGTTTTAGGAAAGTCAAAATCTTATTTACCGAATCATTGTACATTACAATTTGAATTGTTAATTTTTCATATAAAGACAAGTCGTCCTTAACTACAGATACATCCGATCATATATGTATTATAATAAAGAATTCCGAGGGAGGATTTGAAATGCGAGATCTAAAAACATACCTCTCCGCGGCGCCGGTACTAAGTACTATATGGTTCGGGGCTTTAGCAGGTCTATTGATAGAGATTAATCGTTTCTTTCCGGATGCGTTAACATTCCCCTTTTTTTCATTCTAGTTATTGATATCGGAAGGGATGAAGAAGATTAGAGATACAATCACAGTCAAATATCTGTGACTAATCCCTCTCCCCCTTTCTTTTCTTGTGTGGTTGACCAAAGCGCTAGATATTCGCTATACTTAATAGGGATCCTGGCCTGGGAAACTGGTCTGTTTCCCTTGTTCTTTTCTTGTTTAATTAAGGGATATCCCTATACTTAATAGGGATCCAGGCCTGGGAAACTGGGCTCTTTCCCTTATTCTTTTCTTGTTTAGTTAAGGAATCTCCCTATAATGAAGAGGGATCCAGGCCTGGGAAACTGGGTCGAGCCCTTGAAAAAAAAGGGATCAGATGTGCTATTTACCTATCCGAGGTTGACTCGGAGAAGATGTTACATCTTCATTTTTTATAACCCCCAAAAAAAAGGGGAGGAGCGTTCGATATGTCAGTAAAGCTCAGTTCACTTCGGACCACGTTCTTCAACTCGTTTATTATGGGAACTTTTTACGGCATCTTCACATTCTTATCCGTCATTTGCCTATTTACCTTCTTTATGAGAAAAAAACATTGGCAATTAGACGATGAACTGACTATAACTTATTATGCAGTTCATAAGAGCTATTGGATCTCTTGGGCTCATGGATTTTTTCATTTTTTCACTTTCTATTTCCTGCCCCAGCCCATTGGGGGAGTTGTTCGTAATTGGTATCTAAAAAGCATCATTGCAATTTCCATTCTATCCTTTTTATGGACCAAATTGAATAATGAACTCTTTTATGAGTCCCCATACGAATTTTGGACGTTGTATATCTTCCCCAATTGTCTACTCCAAAGAATGCTTATACAGCGTTTGGCAGAGAGGCGGGGAAGAGACCCCTTTTTTGCTACGATATGCCTCGTATGGATAGTTGGGAGCTTCTTCTTCTGGCTGTGGTTATATCTGTTAAGAAAGCAAAAAGAGCCCAAGACGAATAGAATAAACCTAAGGATAGATTCCTTGGCCCGTATTCTGTTTTGTTTGGCAATCTTATGCGCTTCGTGGCAGGGGCCAACACCACCTCCATTCGGCCCATCCCTTTATCCGAATGAAGGTTTGATATCAAGTAAGCCACTTAGGGAACTCGACCAAAAGAATTGGGAACTAGAACAATGGGAGTCGGATCCCGATTTTATTGAGTCTATGAAAAGAAAAAAGCGTGGGTGGTAGATCGTTCCGCATCTAGGATCCGACTTCTATCATTCATACTGATAGGGAACTGAAGCATTGTGGCAAAGAAATGTTGGATTCAGAGGGAGAAGAAGAGACAAAAATTGGAACAAAAATATCGTTTGATTCGCCGACCCTCAAAAAAAGAAATACGCGAAGTTACGTCCTTGAGTGAGAAATGGGAAATTCAGAGAAAGTGACAATCCTCACCGCGCAATAGTGCACCTACACGTCTTCGTCGACGTTGTTTTTCAACCGGAAGACCGAGAGCTACCTATCGAGACTTTGGACTATCGAGACACATACTTCTTAAAATGTTTCGTGCGGGTTTGTTGCCGGGGGCAACAAGATCGAGTTGGTAAGGATTCAAATATCCCTTTTCTATCCATTTCTACGATCATTGATCAGATAACGGCCTCTTGAGAATTCTGTATAAAAGTCTTAAAATCGTTGTACAGATAGAGGGGCCCGTTCAACCCTTCTGTGTTTCGCTTTGTATCCTCTTTGTCTTTGGCGGAGTAGAGCAGCTTGGTAGCTCGCAAGGCTCATAACCTTGAGGTCACGGGTTCAAATCCCGTCTTCGCACCCCTTCTTTGTTTTGTATCCTATCTTGACTTTTCTAATGAAAAATCTTAAGATATTGGTTGTACGAAGAAGGTTGGGCGGATAGTGGCAAACTGGTTCTTTCCCTTTTTGGGGGTGGAAAAACCTAAGGTAAGGGGTCGATATGCGCGATAATGAATAGGGATCCTGGCCTGGGAAACTGGGCTCTTTCCCTTGTTCTTTTCTTGTTTAGTTAAGGAATCTCCCTATAATGAAGAGGGATCCAGGCCTGGGAAACTGGGTCGAGCCCTTGAAAAAAAAGGGATCAGATGTGCTATTCTCTTATACCTAGCCGAGGTAGACTCGGAGAATATGTTAAATCTTCATTTTTTATAACCAAAAAAAAAAAAAAGGGGTGGAGGGACCCTTATGACAATAAGGAATCTAGTTCGGAACACGTCGTTCGATGCTGTTATTTTTGGCTTGGTATACGGAATAGGAACATTCTTATCCACGATTTGTATATGCTCTTTCTTGATGCGTAAGCACTCGTGGGATTTGGGTCAAAATGGAAATCGGGGTTTTTTGGCATTCCGTAAAAGCTATTTGATCACAGGGTGCCATTGTCTAGCGTACTTGACCAGTTTTCTTTATTTAAGAAATGGTCAGCTGATCCGCGATCAGTATATAAAACTACTGATATACGCGTGCCTGCTGATCTTTCTTTGGAACAATTTCACAAGAAGACAGAGTGAATTGTTTTATGACCACACCTTTGATTTTTGGACCTTTTTCCTGGTCCCAAACGCTTTGATATCGAGACTGCTTGTACAGCGTTTGCTAGAACCAAAGGGGAGACTAGAATTTGTGGCTACGATTATCCTCGTTTGGATAGTAGGTAGCTCCTTTTTAGTCCTTTGGTTGTGCTTTTTAAAAAAGCACAAAAATCCAAAAATCAAGGTAATCGACGAAAGCATAGATGCCTTAGCAAGACTGCTCTTTGTCCTCTTAATCTTTTACTTTGTGGGTCGAGGACCAAGACCACCTGCAGTCGGCCCGTCCCTAGCTCCGAATGCAGGCGAGCTAGCAATTATCCGACACGCAGAGATGGAGGAAGAGGATTGGCCGGAAGAGGATTGGGATCGCGAAAAGGGGCTCATCATCATTTAATGAAAGCCATGGAAACTACCAAGCTGGAGTACGGTAGGGGGAAAGAAAGGGAATTTGAAGACTAAAAAGAAAAAAGAAAGGCCTTTTTTAGGCCTTTTCCCCGATGTTTTTTTCTTACGCCACCGCGCAATCAAATTCGGATTTCCATTTTGATTCAATAGAAGAGTAAGCCTATTTTTTTGGTCTTTTTCTAAAGCCCTTTTTTCTCTTTTTTCTGGCGGTCGACTCCCTTCTTTTTATTTTTCTTTTTATTTTGAAAAGTTGATCAGTAGCGTGAAAAGGTAACGAAGATAAAATACGAGCTTGTTTTATAGCAATAGTAAGACGTCGTTGTTGTTTTAAAGTCACTCTATTCACCCGTCTAGATAAGATTTTTCCTTGTTGACTAATAAATCGACCAATTAAACTAATGTTTCTATAATCAATTAGATCCCCTGGTTTGATTCGGGACGAACGCCGCCGAGGAGATTTCGGGGGCTTGCCTTTCCTTTTCGAAGGAGGTAGCGGGGGTTGCAGAGGTGCTTTGGGTTCCGGAGGTTTCTTGGTTGCGATAAATTCAGTGCGTAGCCATTTCAAATTAGATTCCTCTATTTCCATAAGTTTCTTTTGTTCCAAAGGAGGTCTAGGGTATTTCCGTTTCCGTTTCCATTTCGAAGGAGGTTTCTTGGGTTTCAAACTAGAGCTCTTCAGTTTCCTGTCTAGCCAGTCCGCCAAGAGATTACTCTGTTTCCGGAGGTTTCATGGTTGCCATAAATTCGTGTAGCCATTTCAAATGAGATTCATCTATAAGTTTCTGAGGTTTCATGGTTGCCATAAATTCGTGTAGCCATTTCAAATGAGATTCATCTATAAGTTTCTTTTGTTCCAAAGGAGGTCTAGGGTATTTCCGTTTCCATTTCGAAAACGGTTTCTTGGGTTTCAAACTAGAGCCCTTAAGTTTACTTTTTAGCCAGTCCGCAATAAATTCTTCTCTTTCCATAAGTTTCTTATGTTTTTTTTTCTAAAGTGATAGCTTCCGTGCCTTTGGTCGTTTATAAGGTTACGCACAATTCGTACTTTTTTCTTCAGAATTATGAAGAAAAGGGTCCA